CCATCAATTCGACATAGATCCAAGATATTTCATCGAATCATTGATAAAGCAATTCGACTTGTCGAGAAAAACAATTTTCAATAACTTGTTGATACCTACCCCTCTTCTCAGATTTCACAATTGATCCTTTTTTTTTTCATTTCCTGAATTTCTTTGCTTAGTGTGAGATAGAAAGATACCTACCTAACCTTAATGTTAACAATGAGTGAATCAACGAATGAAAGTATGAGAAATGGAGTTGAATCCCCTTTTATGGCATATGCCAGACCAATCACTCCCCGAAGGGTACTATCCTTCGTATTAGTATTATTTTATTTTTATAAAATTTTCGAATATTTCTCATTTTTTTTTTTCTTTTTTTTTTTTTAGAATTTACTTCTAATCACTATTTTCATTTTATATTCTATTCTATATATATTTAATATAACTATATATAATTTATATTTATATAAATTTATATTTTGATATTATTCATCAATTTTATATATCCATTTTATATACTATTTTATATATTAATATAAAAAATTTATTTCAAATTGAATATAAAAAACAAATTTCAATTAAATTTAAATCAAAGAATTTCTATAAAAAATAAAAAAAAAAAAATAGAATTTTTTATAGAATTAAATTATAGAATGGTGATTAGAATGAACGATTGATTCATAAATAGAAATGAGAAATCAAAAAATTTTATGGAATCATGAAAGACAGAAAAATTCTTCGAATTGTGAGTCATACTATTCGATTTTTTTTTTTTTTTTTATATTGACAATTTCAAAAAACTATTCATACTATGATCATAGTATGTATGATGGCAGTCGGGCAAGTATGCCCCCATCGTCTAGTGGTTCAGGACATCTCTCTTTCAAGGAGGCAGCGGGGATTCGACTTCCCCTGGGGGTAGGGTACTACGAAAGGAAGTTGATCATGAATTATCAATAATCCTAGAATTGATTCTTCCTGGGTCGATGCCCGAGCGGTTAATGGGGACGGACTGTAAATTCGTTGGCAATATGTCTACGCTGGTTCAAATCCAGCTCGGCCCAATAATTCGCCGATCCACCATGAAATGATATAACCCATTTGTTTTTCTCCAAAAATGTTTGATACGGAAGAATAAATAAATAAAAAAGCAAAAATCTTCTTTTCTGACATCTCTCTACTGCTATTTATTTGTATTTGCTCTATTTATTTTTTTGTTCTTTTTCCCACAAATTCTGATCTTGATAATGATCTCGATTTATATCAGGATCTGTAAGGAGAAAGTTTAAGAAAAGAATAAAGTCAAAAAAACTCTTTTTTTTTTTTCATTGAAAGATTGATTTTGATTATCAATCAATTTGGCAATAACGAAAAAATTACTAGTAATCCGTGCTCCTCTCACTAAAGTGCATGGCCGTGTGTATATCAATATATTACTCGAGCCTATGTTACAATATGATGATTCTAATCTACATATAGATCCACATAGAAAGGGTTTGAAGGAAATGAAATCATAAGCATATGTTGTACATTTGATTTCCTGGGGATTGTAGTTCAATTGGTCAGAGCACCGCCCTGTCAAGGCGGAAGCTGCGGGTTCGAGCCCCGTCAGTCCCGATGGATCCAAATCCAATACAAAAAAATACATCAATTCATCTCTTACTTTACTGTCAAAGAAAGAAAAAAGAATATAACAGAATTTTAGTCCAAATGGGATCCCTCTGATTTCTTTTTTCTTTTCACATTTCTCATCAAATCCAACAAATCTGGGAATTTCCATTTCTTCAACAACTACTGATTGATGGGAGAAACACATATGTGGATTAGTACAATTATTGGTAGAATAATATTCAGGATTCCAAGGGATACCATACCGGGTCTGGCTTTTTTTTTTGATTACTCCCGATTTGTGTAATGGAATAGAGTACTATATGTTTCTCGGGAGCACATACACAAATGGGATTTATTTGTACGATACAAAATAAAATTTCACATAGTTACTTTGATAGAATTTTTCGTCTGAAAATATGTTTTCTGGCTCCGATTTTGTGTAACCTCCATTAGTAATTTCAATTACTAATTTGAATTTTAAACAATATATCTCCTTCCAATTTCACACTGAACTTTTGATATATACGTCCCATTACTAATTCAAGTAAAGAGGATATTAATAAGATCAAACAAGGATCCCATCTATCTCTTAGCGAGGGAATTCATTATTTTTTTTTTAGTTTAAGTAAGTAAGGGTCCTGCCGAAGAAAGAACAAACTTATTATTTTTAATTTCGCTTTGATTGATTGTTTGGATTGGTTTATAACCAATGTGCGTGTTTTATAACCAATGTAAGTGTAAAGGCAGTCAGATGATACTTCATCAGATGATTGTATTGTACAAGGGGCTAGTATGTTATAGAAAAGAAAGAATGTAAAAAAAAAAAATGATTAATAAAAAAAAAGTACTAAAGGAAAGAAATTCTTGATTGGATCAGGCAGGAATCGAATTTTGAATTCGGTATGGATAAAAGATCTTCCTATGTTATACTATTCAATTCTCGACTATGAATTGATTTGATAGCTCAGATATTGTTATTCATGATATTTTCACATGATATTTATTTGAATACGATTCGATATCATCGAGATGTAATTAATACCATTGCATTTACAAGCGAAAGATTTATCATCTCTATGGGATTAAATCCCGAGTTATTGCGAATTAAAAAAAAAAATGAAACGATAAAATTATGGAAGTAAATATTCTCGCATTTATTGCTACTGCACTGTTTATTCTAGTTCCTACTGCTTTTTTACTTATAATATACGTAAAAACAATCAGTCAAGGTGATTAATTTGAATTCAACTTTACTTTTTAGTTCTTATCAATGATTGAAGAGAAGAAAAAAGAAAATGAAAAGGATTCAAATTTCGCGTCTTAAATGAAATGAGCGGACTAGAATTATAAGTATTCTACGAGAACAGTATTCTATGAGATCCGATAGTATGGTAGAGAAAAATATATGAATCCTTCTACCATACTATCTATTATTGTTATTGGAGTGTATAAAGTTGTACTGTATAAAGATACAGGTTGAATATAGATCAATCTAAATATATCTTCATATTCATATATATATCAATTACATATATGTACAGTTAATGTACATAGTATCCCAATTCTATTTCTTTGCTTCATCTATTTATTGAATTTATGTTGATTCCGATTCCAAGCAATCTGGAATAATCGAAAGGCAACTCTTACGATTCTAATTCCTAGATTTCTGATTCTTTTCAATATGAATTCCGATATCCATCGAAAGAATCAAATCAATGAAGGAAAAAAGTGTTAGAGGCATAGGTATATATTAATAAAAAAATAGAGTAATCTTTTTTTAGCATTCTAAAGAAGTAATTGATTGAGCAGTGATCCAGGGGTTCGGTTCCGTAGGAACTTCTTTTCTTTTCTCTTCGGATTTCGAAAAGAATTAGCAAACCCCATCTTTAACGTTTGAACCATGATATGAAATGAGTTCCATAAAGAAAGCATAACATAAATCAAATTAGTAAAATAACAAAAAGAAATAATAACGAAAATAATAAATCAAACAAGTGGTAAGCACGCAATATGTGAGTGACTAGCCCGAGTCAATATCTTATTATGCGGAGTATCGCATTGGACAACCACTATGTCTATGTTCTTTCGCGTCGAAAGTATGTATACACTTTGAAACTAATAACAGAACTCTTTTTTGAACAGTAAAAAAAAAAAGGAAACCAAAAACAAATAAAATAAAAAGTAAAAAAAAAAGGCTTTGCAGAACGATCTATAAAACAATTGATACAGTTTAGTTTGAGGTTGATTCGTAGTACTTCTAGAGTCCACTTCTTCCCCATACTACGAGTGAAAGGGAAAAGGTAAAGACTACCATTAAAGCAGCCCAAGCGAGACTTACTATATCCATGTGAATTATGTCCCCTATTTCAAAAGAATTATTCCATTATTGTTCACTAATAATAGTGGAATCTCTAGCGCAGAGTCAAAAAGAGATTCGGGCACCATTGATGAAACAATCCAATAAATCGAATTATAACAAACAAATTCTTATATGATTTTGAGTATAATAAAAAAACATTAAGCACAAGTAAATAAAATACGCAGATACATTCTTGGAAGTATCAAGGGAGTCTTACTAACATGTAGGAATAATAAGACCTAGTCTTTCTTTTGTTGCCCTTCATTTCATTAAGTAAAAAGTAAAAAAAAATAGAGAATCAAGATAGATCATTCATTATCTATCACCCTTCCTTATTCCTTTCTCATTGGATCTAATCTTTACCGTCTCCCGGATTATTTCTATGAAAGAATCGGGGGACGGCCTATTACATTCGTGACTAGGGCTAGGGGTTACCAAAAAGAATTCCTTTTTTTTGACTTAATCTTAATAGAATATAACTTTCTAGAAAGTTATATAAGTAAAAGCCAATTATCCATTCAATATAATAGTGAGAAAATGCTGGAGCACTCAGAAACTTTCATGAGTCCGTATATAAAGTATCTTCCGCCCTTTCTGTAACTAAGAATTTCATTAGATTCCCTATACGTCTATACAATCTAATTCAAGACCCAGTCAGTAGCCACTACATTATTAGTCGAAGGGCTATCATATCAAGATTTAATGATTCCTTTTCACTACTCTAATCTTTCCTTGAAGCCTAGACGCAAGGATTGATAGCATTTTAGAGAACAGAACCCCCAACGGATGCTTCGAATCAAGCAAATTTAAAGAGTCTTTTTTGCTTCTGCTGGAAAAAAATTTTCAAGTTTATATCAGCAAAACAGAAGAGGGTATTGCGATTCTTTTGTTGATCAGGCGACACCCGGATTTGAACTGGGGAAAAAGGATTTGCAGTCCCCCGCCTTACCGCTCGGCCATGCCGCCAAAACGATACAAAATATATGAGAATATTCCTTTTTTTTTTTTAGGGGGTTACTAAACTTCTTTTTTTTTTCTTGTATTTGTA